ATAGTTCGATTCCCGGTCTCCGGTCTTTCTTTCTTCTAGCTTTTCGTTTTGTCTTAGTTCTGTCTAGCGATTCCTGTAAATAAATATGTCCTACGTCCCCTCTCTTAGTATTGGTCCCGTCCCGTACTCTATCTATCGGTCTCAACTAAATCAATCGCTTTGCCGGAACTCTTCCCCTGCTTTTAGCCATATTCAAGCTTAGGAAAGAAAGTAAAGATTGTATCTTCTCTAGGTCCCAATAGACTGAAATGGGGCATTCTGCCCATCTAAGAGTCTATTCTAGCAAACCAAGGGAAGCAGCTTCTTTGTCCTAACAAGGGGTTCCCCCTAACTCCCAGCAGGGCATTCATTCGTGAAACCTGTTTTGGCATACGCCTTTTCCTTGCTTGGACTAGCTTAGCGAAACGGAATACAGCCTTTAACAGCAGCCTATTCTATCGCGGAGTGAAGTCAAGAGATGAGGCTTCAACTAGACAGATCGACGGGATTACTTGCTAAAGGAATCCCCCAGGGCATAGATAGCAAAGGTAGGACTCGTTTTGATTCAATTTCGAAAACAGCAATATGCTTTAGAGTCGGAAATAAGTTCGGACATAATCGTCTGCATACCCGACAGGGTATGAAGGTCTCTCAATTCGACTATGCTCCCTCACAGTCTCTAGCATCAATTCCATTTCTGGATATCACGACTATTGATTCACTGGGCAAGGCTAAACCTCTTCGTCAAGACCAGTACCTGCTACTCTTACTCTTACAGCTTGCCAATCAACTGAGGCCTTGAGGAGTATCCAGGCAGAGTGACTCCAGAGACCTAGCTCACCCTTCGACACTACGGAGGTGATGACCCCGATTTTGATATGGATGGTGCAGTCTCGCCCAGAAGCTCATAGCCCGATTCAAAGCCTGTGTGTTAAGCATACGCCACTCAAGAAACAGCGGAGAGAAAGGCTATTAGAGAGAAAGAGTTTTCTAGGCTCTTTCTCTCACTTCGGGCATCTTCCTATCCCGCTTCCTCTGCTTGGCTGCTTAGAGCAGGGGTCCTTGGAGCTTGTAGCGCTTGACTCGTTAACAAGGCTGCTCCTTTTCGCGATTAGCCTGGAAGGAGGAATGCGGAGAGCGGATGTGAGTCCAAAAGGCATATAGACGCTGGTAGAGATGATGAGCCAGAGGAGGGTGGTGAACTCGGGAAAGTGAAACCATACGGATTAGTAGGTAAACCAAAGTTTGATTCTCGGGCTGTTAGCTCGGTTGGCGCAGGAAGGGCTGTTTGTTGTTGGATCGGGTAGGAAATAAGATGATTCTGGAGCTGGGCGGGCGGCGGGTGGTTCGGTTAGAGCGGAGGGTAAGGGATATCTTCTAACCAAAGATCGAGCAGCTCTTGACGTTAGGCCGGAATGCCAGTGTCAAGGAACTGAAGGAGTAACGAAAGAGAAAGCGTTCAGAGAGGCCACGGCATAGTCTTTGACTCTTTGATCAGAGGAATGAGCAGAATCTTTGATTAGAGGAATGGGCAGAATAGAACTCCATCGATCGGGTCTCAAAAAAGAGAACCGCTTGGAGCAGATAGAACTGATGATTGGATTGGGAAGGTCACTGAGCCACTCGAAGAAAGATTTCGTATCAAGTACACGCTAATGGAAGCCAAGCCGACAGGCCTTCTATTGAGGGATCTGGTCATTCTTGAAAGAATGGACTATGATAGAGAATACAAGACAAAGCCCCCTGGCACCTCTCGGACATCTCGGCCAAAGCATATCATATCGTAAAACAAACAAAGATGGTTTGTGGTGACAGCTCCTTGAAAGCTCTCGACTCTGGAGACGGAGGTAAAGGCAATTGAATCCATCTTCCCTTCTCCATCAGAGGTATAGGAGTGTCAAGGGTCATTACATTTACAACACACTTCTTCACCCAGATCACATCATTTATATGGATTACATCTTTCCCTTTTGGACCTGACTTAGCTTCCACTTCCTCAAGGTGAGCTTCGGCTTCGTTTTCTTCGTCTTCCGGGTAGGTCGGTATTATAGCACTAACTAATTAACAGAAGCGAACGTTCATAGCAGATACGAGATTTTGAGATAATCTCTCTCTCTTTCGAAAGCTTCCTTCTTTGACAGTATCGGACAGGAGTTGTTCTCTTTCCTCCTCTTCGGTTTGGGAAGAGGTCTCATTACGGGAGTCTAACTAACCCCTTAGTTACAGGAAGAAAAGAAGAAGCGAGGACGGATCATATTGGCATACTCTCCCCTGGAAGGCGAACCTCTGGGGAGGAACAAAGATCTGAAGAAAGAGTAGAACAAGGTGTACCGTCACCGTCCAATCCGATCCTGTTGTTAGCAACTCGAAAGGGGCTATTTACATAAGGCGACAAGAAAGGTCCGGAAATTACCATACAGATGCTATGATTGAGAGGTCTTCCCCTTCAAGGGGGTACCCGCTTCTGCTTACTTCGGTTAGTCTCGCTACCAACAAAAGTTAGGAAAGAATATGAAAGGAAGTGCTCCATCGCTCAAGGGGTAGTACCATACCTTGATTCAAAATCACTTCGTAAGGAAGCTGCAGACTAAAGGTTTCAAGGGAGAACCCCTTGTTACATTCCCGAGTTTCAAGATCTTTGCCTAGAACCAGAGCCTTCATCCGAATAAGGAAGAGAAAGATATTCTATTGAAATGTGTCAACCGACCATTCCTACTGTTAGCACCCCGGAGAAGACAAGAGATTCTATTGAAATCTCAATGTCGGGAACTCACCGTCCTGGAGAACTGAACACAACAACAAGTTACATGCCTCCTCCGATTCGACTCGTAACTCAACTCGTCCTTCCCATTCCGGAAAAGACAGAACCGGAAGTCGAGCTACCAAAGACAGAGATTCGAAATCGAAATGTCGAAAGGAAGTCACCTGCTCTGGTTTATGTGAGGCTCACCAGGAAAGAAGTTATCTAGAAATAGCAAGGGCGTACCTTCCAGGAACTAGCTTCCGACTTGTCACAATATACATTCCCCGTGCTTAGCTACACCTCCGATACTGTTCCGATACCGTCCTTGTTTGTACAGACCAAGCTAGTATTAGTAGCAGCGTCTCTCCTTGCAAGAGATAGGAGGGTAAAGTCTAAGCCTTTAGTAGCACCTATTAGTACGTCTTGGAAGAGAGAGAGATTCTATTGAAATGTGGGGAACTCCCTGGCCGACCAAGCTAGTAGAAGTTAGTAGGTCGAAAGCAACAGACCGGTTCCTGCAAAGAACAACTTGAATGAAACCATTGGGAGACGGCTTTCCTTTCCGTTCATATATATAAGATTTTTTAAGAGTATAACTTTTGATTTCCCTGAAACAAGACTAAATAAGGCGCTAACGCGCTAGGCGCTCAGTCCGTTGCGCTAACCCCATCCTTCAAATTATCTATCCTGGGGAGTCATCAACTGGCATACTCATTGGCTGGCCCTGGGATTAGCTCTATGAGATGAAGAATCCCCTTACTCATTAGCGTACTCAAGACTCCCGCACCTGGGATTAGTTGCCTTAAGCCTTTTCCTCTAACCTTGTGGGACTAGCTTACTTATTTATCTACTGGGATTAAGAACCTCTAGCACCTGGGTTAGCTGATTTGCTTAATGCCTCCAGAACCTGGGACTTCCCAACTCTGACTCTATAACCGATAGCACGAGGTAGCTTGCTTACCAATCCTTCCTCTAGAACTGGGGACTGTAAAATAGAACTATACCCTCCACCCGCTTCCTTAAAATAACATGAGGCTGACTCGGGCAGGGAATTACGTAAAATAGCTCCTATTTATTCCTTACTTGCTTCCTCTAGCTCGGAATGACTCTATAACCTTGCTCACTCTAGAACCAGGGGAGACTCACTGGCTGACTCCTACTCATACAAGGCTAGCTTAAAGGATAGCTTTCTCTAGCTTACTTTGAATCACCTTACCCTACTTCCGCAAAAGGGTGACCATAGAAAGATGGATTAGCGGGCTAGGGATATGAGTTTTTTGCTTCCGCGGGATAGAAAGTAGGCTAAAGGAAGGGGGAATGACTTACAGCGACGGAAGGTTAGAGCGTTAGATGAGGGTTAGAGAGTGGACTGGTTCTCCTACTAAAACGAGGGGATACGTCCAGGTTAGAGGGATAGACTCATACACCAGCACCTGGCTTACTTGCTAGCTTCCTTTATCCTTGCTTGCACGGGATTAGCTTACCTCTTTTCCTTTCTCTTCTGCTTACTGAGAATTCCTTTCTTAGGGTAGGACCTGGGATTCATTGCTTAGCTGGAAGGGTATACTTTGAAAGGCTACTTCCCAACTCTTGCATCTGGCACTTCCTTACTTACGAGATTCTATCCTGACTCTATCACGCTACCCCTTCTCTTCCGTACTTTCTGCTTTCCCTGACCCTTTCTCTTCTTCTTCCTAACCTTCTTCTGCTTGAACTGAAACTGACTCTTATAATCAAATATCCCGTGGGACTTCCTCTATCGCCTGGCTTCGTTGATTGACTCTAGAACCTTCCCAACTATAGCTAGGGTTAAAAAAGCACCAGCTCTATATGCTCTATCCCTGGGGATTAATACTAAAAGGTAGGGCAAAAGGGTAGGGTGACTCTAGCAAGGTAGGTTCTCAATGGCTTATGGATACAACGAGGGAATTGCTTCTAGACTTTGAACTGCAAGGTAGAGCTTTAAGCCTTCTCAAGTAAACTGACTCTAGAATCTTTAAGCGAAGGGTTAGTTGCCTTGCTGGCAGGGCTATAGGGTTCTCAATGGTTTGCTTATAGCCTTATTCTATCCTGGTTGAATTAGTTCAAAAATATCTATCACCGGGGATTGGCTATAAAGACTGGGCTAAGGGTATCGTTGCAAGATCCACCCAGAATAATGGTTAGCAGCCATTCGACGGAAGCGGACAGAGTCCCAGGGTTTCAATACAAAATCTTTCTCAACCGCGCTCTCGGAAAAGAGTTGCCTACCTACCATCATTGGGATGGATCAAGTCGAGGGTAGCTTTATTTCCTTTCTGTACTGGTAGTGTAATAAGGCTAGTGGAATGAAAGCCTGAGGCATGTAGCTCCTTGCCTGTAGGGTTTAGAACACTAAATACTGAATTAGAACGAATTAGATCGAGCTAGTGGCATGTGGCTGGTCGTAGATCACGAAGAGTGGAAGTACTGGCGGAGCTAACTCGACTCGAAGAGTTGAGATAGCTTAAAAAAGAAAGGACAGAGGTACCGGCAAAAGCTTAAACTGGAATATAATATATTATTATACACAGCGGCAACCGCAACCAATGCACTTATCCGCTGCTTTCCACTTAGGAGCTCTTTTTAGCTTATTTTATGTATTTACCTATCATTAATAAATTACCCCTCCCCCACTTACTGAACACAAAAACTAAGAGCTAACTAAGGGGGGGCCTTCCCTACCAGCTCCGGGTTCACCTTCTAGGAGATATTAATTAGGAGAGCTAGCTTTCAAAGATTAGCTCTAAGCCGATTAGCTGGCATTATAAGCTACGTTTTACTCCGCTTGACCCTCCTCTCTTTATTAGTTAGCTTCTTGCCCGCTCTACGACTGACAACTAGTTCCATAGCCCAGCTTCAAACTAGCTACTCGGATAGGGCAGAAACCTTACGGCAAGCCTCTGGAGAGGGCAACCCTGAACGTGGGGACTCTCTCTTGGGGTCTTGCCCGTCTTGCTTGGCCCATAAATTCCTGGTGGCAAAGTGGGCGGGGCAATCATATGTTCGGCGAGGAAAGCGCTTGAGGTAATGTAATTAAGGACTACGATCTCTTAGAGCTATTTCTTTCTTACTACATCTTAGAAAAGGAACACCCAGAGGTTACGAAGTAAAGCAGCAATCCTTGGAAAAGCCTAACTGAAGGAAAGACTTGAGAGGCCTCTCTTCCCATATATCTGACTGACAAAGTAAATAGAGCAACCATCTAATCCATTCCTTTCTTTCCTTGCTTAGCTTACGGGCTAAAGAGGTTATTGCCTGTACCATTAGCCTACGATTGTTGGCATATTATACTACGGGCTATAACTAGCTAGCTTAGCGGGACTAGCTTGAATGGATTGCCTGCCTTTCATAGCTTACTAATAGATACTAGTAGGAACTACAAACAGCTATCAAGACCGGATCAACTAGATGTTCTATGCTTTCAGATCAAATCATCCATTGGTAGCCCAACAACGCGGACGAAGTTCCGATACCACTAGCCGTCCCATCTTGATATCCCCTAGGAGCACCACATAATTGAGAAAGAATGTTTTACAGTTTCGTGAGGCTAATCAAACAACGGCAGATAATTGGAACATGAAAATTACATTGGCGCATTAGCGGCCGGGAAGAAAGTCACTCATAGGGCATTTGCCTTTGGTCCTAGCGAACAGATCCTTAATGACTGGTGTAAAGGGCAACCTTCCCACGGTATCTCTTGATACGCTTACCCGACTCTTTTCATGTTATTGCTCTTGCCGCGCTTATTCTTCTGGTTAACGCGCCCCACTAATAACAGAGATTCGAGGCTAAGCACATATCCAGGCTGAGGGTCCCGATTAGTCTTATTTAGTTCCATGAGCGGTGTACGATAGGCTCCCGGATGTTGTTGCGCATGCAAGTGAAGGTCAGGGACCACCTTATTAATGCCGTGGAGCGGGGTGCAATTGATGTTCCTTGAACGCGTGAACTTTACCTTGATGGGTATTGTTATTGACTGGGTGATCCTGATGATTCTTCTTGACCAGATGGTAGTTAAAGGAAGATCGCTTCTGAACAGGTGGTCTGTGATAATAAGGGCATTGCTCCTGCGCCTGCCGTGGCTACTAAATCTGCAGCTGCGTCCGCTACTAAGGGCTCTGGTTTCCAACTGAAATGGGATCTGTATATGGAACGTCTACAGAGACTGGAAGGGATGCCGTGTGCTATGGAACAGGATCCGCGCCTGTCCAGGTCGAGATCCAAAGCCATCACCTATAGGGGGCCCATTCCTTTTCCATATCCCGTTGGAGTTCAAGCAGCAGGAGGAAAGGTTACGAAGTAAAGAGGCAAAGGTCACCTGGCTTTATTGCATGAAAAAAAGAGGAAGCATAGACAAGAGCAACGGTTTACTCGGTTGAAGCAATAGAGGCATAGATAGAGCTAGCAGCAGACCTCGTGGCAAAGCTATAAGTAACTAATTCAATAGAAGATCCCGTGCCTGGATGCAGAAGCTGCTTACCCCACAGCATAAAAGTGAGAAGCACCAATTGAGGTTGATCCGGAACCACCAGCAGAGAAAGCAGCGGGAAGGAAGGTAGCAGCAGTTCAAGATAAGATGTACCCGACTAAGTTCAAGCAGCGGATTCAGTGGCAAGGTCTCTAGGCGCAGATCGAGATTGAGTCCATGTTCGAGAGCATGCATTAAAGCCAGAAGCAAAGGTATAGGTAGCGGGTTCACCCGTTGATTCAGAGCCAACGATAGTTGGTTGCATACCCAGTTGTCCTCGTTTACTCAGATTAAGTTGGAGCTCAAAAGCTTGTTCCAACATCCGAGCCAATTCGGGTACCGGAGCTCGCAGCAGAGCCTGCGGCAAAGGAAGAGTTTTTGGTTCCATTTCCAGTTGCAGTTCGAGAACCAATGCCAGTGGATCCCACAGAGGTAAGGGGGCCGAAGGCAAAGATGGAAGCAGCTGGAGCATAGTAGGTAGCGCCAGCTAAGGAAGAGACAAAGCAAGCGCCAGGGTGGGAGGAAAAAGAAGGGCATTGATTTATCAATGTTTCTTAAAGCCTTTCTTTCTATTTCTTAATTTATTTATTTAAATTGAGTTTTTAATCCTCTACTAGGTACCTATACTTATGGCTTTGCTTATGCCTATGTTCTTGGTCTTACCGATAGAGACCTTTGCTATTGGTAGATAAGCTGGAACTACTGGATCTTATACTGACTAGGTATACTTATATCTTAGCTACAGATGCTGCTGTTACTATTGGTGGTGCGTATGGTACTTCAAAAGGATCTGGTACTGGATACACTACTGGATGTGGGTATGAATAAGCAAGAACTTGAAAAGAAAAGTTCTACAACCCTAGTTTATGCCGCCTATGCTACTGTCTCTGCCTTTGCTTATAGGTCTTATTATAGGCACTTAATATGCTACAGTACAGGTTATGCTTCACTTTGAAAGTACCCGTCTTAGCAACTAATGCTACTGGTCTTTCGACTGGATCTACCCTTGCTTCCTATGCTGCTACTGAGAGTTATGCTGGTGGGTTGACAGGTCTTGTTACTGGTGCTGGCTATGCCACTACTGTAACCTCTGTCTATGGTGGCTGTGCCCCTGCCCTTAATGCCTTTGCTTCAGCTGATGGGACTGGTGCTTTGGCTGGGGGATTCAATAGTTTGTTTGGCAAGGCACAAGCTTGATTTATGTATATAGATGCGCGGCGCAGCAGGCAATGACGAAACCCCTTTTATGGGGACTGAAAAAACTCCAACTCGGTCTTGAACTGACACTGGAATTGGATTGACTACGGGATCTGCTTACTCCCCAGCACCCAGATTCGCTTTTGACTCGGTCAACCAGATATGGAACTGAAAGTACTAGGTAAACTCTGGCACCTGGCACGAGAAAAGGATCTTTATCTGGGCGAGAGAGTCATTACTTTAAAAATTCAATGTATTTGCTCGAACCGGAACAACTGGAACTACACCCAGCTCTAGAATTGCTGCTACTTCTGGTTGGTGCTCTGTTGCTGGTCATGATTCGATAGAAGAAACTGCTTACTCGGAGGCCTTCACCATATATATATATGTATTTCCAAAAGGTTATGAAATAATTCTGCAGTCAATTATATGGCAAAGGTAGCTCTTCCTTTTACCATTCATATTTTAGCGGATGATACACCATAAGAAGAGGGGTAGTGAACTACTCATGGTGCAATTTATAATACACAAAGTTTCTTTTTAATGAAGGGAAAGAAGGCTCCAGGTCTCAGTTCTTAGAAAAGTGCTTTTTGAGAGTTCCACCGTGATAGATATAGTTTATGACTCGGCCATAGGCCGAAAAGCGGGTTGAAGGAGATCATGTTACGTATTCGAATTAAGGGAGGGTCCGCTAGGGTCGTCGTACCTACTATGAATAGATAAAACTTTCCCCATTGCACTCACTAGCAGCCCAGGTCTTTCCATTCCTAATGTGGCTGTTGTGGAATTATCTACTGGTTCTCGTCCACTTACCGTTGACCTCGCCTCCCATTACAGCAGTATCGCTGGCATGTAATAAGTTTCTGATCCAACTTCTCCTAATGGGAGGCATTCCGATACCATAGCATGAACCGAAAAGCAAACTCTTCCTCTCGAAAACGAGTTAGCATAGACCACTTGCTTCAAAGCTCAAGGTTCTTCTATAGAAAATAGATAGAAAGATCGGCTGTTTCACTCTCAGCGAGTCGGGATACATTTGCGGTCATCACATCAGGAACGCTTTGTTTCGGGAACTAGTGTAATAAAAAAAAAGACAATCCGCTTGCCTCTTTTAATGAGGAAGGGTTGGTTTAATTGAGAGCTACTTTTTGGAATTGGGAGTCCTCTGGATTGCTCTTATCTTATGCCCCGGAGTGGCGAGAATACGAAGCTAGATCAGCAGGAATGACAGCGGTCTCGGGAATCTACTCTACGAGTTGCAACGCGTGTTCTTGTCAGCATTGGGAATAGAGCATTGCATTGCTAATATATGCAGGACGGGAAAGTTTCTTTGCTTCGCAACCTTCGCATGAGCTTTTCTTGTTCTTGACTTCCAATTGGAATTGCCTTCTCGTTTTAGCTTATATTAAGTGCGCCTCTCCCTACTTGATGATTCTTTATGGACACTCGTTTCTTCATCTTCTAGGCAGGGATCAGAAGCTGAGAGATAGCCTTACACTCTGAAGTGGTAGCTTTTTATCTACTTTCTTTCTTTAAAGGCGTACATCCAGTCCAAGCAGTTGCTCCCAGCTAGCGAATGTGCATTTTTTTTTTATATTTTATTTTTTGTAAAGATCTCGATGACCGCTTAATTCATCTTTCCTTTCCCGCTCCTGAATGAGAAGTGGTTCTTTTTATTCCTACGGTCTTGGCCTGAGAAAAGTGATCTCTGAAACTGAAAGCCTTTCGACTGAAAAGTTACCAATAGAATAGGCTTTAGAGTAGCTCTTTCAAAATAGGTCGAGTAGCCCTTTATAGAAATAGAATTCAAAAGAGCTCTCTAGTTGGGATTCACACGCACAGCCTTATCCTATGAGTCTGCCTATGCTACGCGCCTGCCTTTGAGAGCCTTTCCGCTGGTTCCCTTCGTCGGCGTCATTGAACCTCGTTAGCATTTCGAAAATAATTTGAGGCTCAAAACGAATGGTCAAGGGAATGGATCCGTTTAGTTCTTTGCTTCTCCTAGTTTTATAGCACACCCATGTAGAGGGATCTTTCCGACGCTAAGCGCGCTGCATCTCCTGTCCAAGTGAAGAATATCTTGTCCAAGTCCTTCCATTCCAGCTTGCATCCTTCTTCTGCCATTGGGAATGGAGCATCTCTCCACTTGTAAGTGGTAGAAATTAAGGACTCTGTTGCAGGTTTTGGTTGATTAAAGAATCCTCTCAGAAGCCATGTAAGAAGCCCATCTTTATGGTCAAAAACGAGACCTGGTCTGATTCTGGATGGCTCCTTTTTTGTACCGGCGTGCCCTCCAAATGCGTTATATTGGGCTTTTGAGGAGACCTGCTTTGTCAACAACGGGTCTTGGCGCCTTGGCTGCTGCTTAAACAGGACATCCTCTCAGAAGCCCGTGTATATTAGTAAAAAAAGGGGCTTTCATGGGTCCGATGGCTCTTTGACTGGTGTGCCTGAAAATGTGATTGATAAATTGGCTTTTGAAACTCGATTTGTCGCAACAAGAGAGATTGTCTCCGCCTTTTCAAGTAGGGATCATCTCTATCTCTCTTGTGTTATGATCCTCCATTGCTGCTCGGTAGTGACCTAAGGCTCAATGATTGATCTTCTGCGCTAAGGCTAGCATCTCATCCCATCTTTCATCTACTAGCATTTCTCATCTTTCATCTTATTGCTTTGAGCTCTCTTCGGGAAAGTTTCAAAGTTTAACCTGCTTTTGGTCTTCTCTTTCTCTGTCTATTGATCTCCTGCCCACTCACATTCTCTTTATCGAATCCTTCTAGGCAGATAGGCCTACTCCTGCTTGCTCTTGGCCTTGGCTGCTTAGAGACATCCCTTTAGTTCGTCTTAGAGAATGGAATTAGGAATTCTATTTTCGTCTTATTGTAGGTCGGTCATCTGTTCAATCTGGAATTCCATCTCTTGTTTGGTTTCTGGTATCGGTTTAGGTTCCTTTGTTCAAATCAATATCTATGTCAGGCTTCCCTTCCCGGTTGTCCTGTCCTGTTCAATCCGTTGTTCTTCTGTCTGAGGCAAAGGCGAAGAATTCATTTTTTATGAGCTTGTAAGACTCGTTGAAGTCCCCGAATAAAGGGGAAGGCTATAAGTAGGCCGTTTGCTATTGCTATAAGGGCTGCTCGCCTTTATACGGCTTGGCTTCGCTATCGCTCCTATGTAGTGGTCGGCCTAAAAAGTAGTATTCCTAAAAAAAAAGCCTATTAGCTAGTGCGTCAAGCTTCGCCAGAAGCAAGCAAGACGAGGTCGCTCTGCTTCGTAGACAAGGCTCGTTCCGTACTTGATTTACGAGCTCGTATAGTACTCCCCCTATCTCTAAAGGGGCTTATGCACTCCACTCGCTGTCTACTAAACGAGCGTTAGAGCGAGCGAGTGAAGCCTTCCATTTAGTGGCTTCCCTCCTTTTCCCTCACCCTACTCTTTCATTTCTGCTTAAGCTTCCCCGGTTTGTGGGATTAATTGATTGGATACCCGAGAACCATAATCTTTCCTAGGAACAGCTTCTACGACGATAGATAGGGGTCAGGTTTGTTTGGCATCTATGCCCCCTGCCCTCCAAACAGTATGGGAGCCTTTCAGCTCGTACTGCTCACACTCCTAGATCTTTACGGCACCTCCTCCGCCATAGTGTGAGCTGCTCCCAGCTCTGAAAAAAGCTAGGCCTACTTCAAAATTAGCTTTCAACAACGTCAACAACACCACAAAAAAAGTAAACTATGGTTGCCCACTGATCTGATCATAGGTGAAATCCAATCCCTTCTCTTCGCGCCAGGCTTGGAAACCGTAAGTCAGGCTCCCTTCGCCTCTCGGAAGCGAGAAAGCGAGCAGCAAGCTGAAAAAGCCCTTTCTCCTTTTCATAATAAGAAGTTCATAGCTCCAACCTATACAAGGGGCAAGCCAAAACCAGCTGAAGGAAGGGCTTCATAGCCTTACCTTATTATTAGAGAAAGGGGAGCTTCTTATTCTTTTTTATAAAAAAACTCAAAAGGTTTGAAACCCTACTCCCCAACAACTACAAGGGTGCTTGCTTTCTGGCATCAAAGCCCTTAATTATTATTAGTAAGATGGGGCGGAGGGCGC